GAAAAGTCATTATTGATGGTCCAAGACCATACATATTGATAGATATAACTGTTATTTATTTGCTGAATAGGCAGATTGGCTGAAAAAATCATAACTATACTTAACAATAAAACACTAGGAAAAGCCCACATGCGGCGAAGATTTTTTGTTGCCTTCGGGAAAAGGAGAAGTCCCACTCCTATTAATATAGGAATTATAACTGGAATGAAAGGTATGATCCATGAATATTGATATGTATATTCCATAAAAATAAATAAATAAAAATCTTTTATTCTTAATTATTAATTAACTGTTTCTGATTCACCAGCTCTTATTTTTTTTTGAAAGGAATCTGTTAATAAAAAAAAATTAAGATATGTAAAACTAAAATAAAATTTTATATTCTTAATTATTATAAATTTTTTCCAAATACTTCAAACAAAATATTTCAAATCAAGAAGTTTAAATTGGTCAAATGAGATGACCAAGCTACTATTGAAAAAGAAATACTTACTTTTTTTTTTAAATGATGTATACTTTAACACATTAACTACGAGTCTCATTTGAATTTTGAAAATTTTAATTAGGTGCACTCTTTTTTCGCGTTTGACTAATTAAGCAATTAATATAAAAAAAATTAAGGGTTGGTTTCTTAAACTTTTTGATGTATTTTATTACATGTATAAATATAGCACGATGAAAATAAACAATATAAAGGAACAACCACTTTGGTTTATATTTTTGTATTTTTTTATGAAGAGAGTATAATTTAGACTATAAATAGATAATTATATACTAGAAATAGATAATTATATAATTATATAGAATTATATAGTAAGTAAAGAACAATTGGTTTTGAACAATAGATGTCTTTCACATCCAACTATAGAAATGAATACTCTATCATAATTTTTTAATGGCAGTTCCAAAAAAACGCACTTCTATATCAAAAAAACGAATTCGTAAAAATATTTGGAAAATGGAGGGGTATTGGGTAGCATTGAAAGCTTTTTCGTTAGCGAAATCGCTTTCTACAGGGAATTCAAAAAGTTTTTTGTACAACAAGAAATAAATAAATAATTAAACATTGGAATAGTCTGAATCTATCTCTGACTCTAAAAAAAGTTCTAAAAAAAGTATAGTTTTCTTTTTAATTTCGTTTCTAATTTATATATTTATATATCTTATATATCTAATTTATATATAATAATTTAGATTATTCTTTTATTATTTTATTATTATTCTATTATCTTTTATATTATTCTATTATCTTTTATATTATTCTATTATATATAATAATAGAATAATTTTTAATTATACTTAAAAAAGAAATTAAAATAATAAATAATTATAATAAAAAATAAAAAGTAATGATTCCCATTCCTTAATGTTTTGAATGGATAAATATTAAATTGAATTCGTTTTGCTATTTTGGTATGTAAAATAAGAATTATTTTGTATACTTTATTTTTAAAATGATATTTTTTTTGTCAAACAAAAAAAAGAATAAATACAAGATCTAAAGTTTCAGCTGTCTTTTTAGTAAAGTTTTGTCTTTTTATATTTTTTATTATATATTATATATTATATATATACTATTTTTTATAGAACAACAAATATAAGATTTTTAATCCAAATTAATGAGTTGTTGAAACTCATTTTTTAAGTTTCAAATTTCTTTTGTAATTTTCTGAACAATCATTAAAAAAAAATAATTATCAATATATATACTCCTTATCCTTATATATATACCTTATATACCTCGTATAAAATATCCACCTAAATGGGACAAGAAGTTTTTATCAATGGATATTTTATACGAGAAATGTATCAATTTTGGTCATCAAAAATAAAAAACGAATCCTATAGTTGCTTGGGCTGGGGAAGATAGATCAATATATGTATTAATTTAGAACGGGTTATTTTACTTTAAAGTACGGTCCAATTACGATAGAAATCGAAACTTTTTTATTATATGATACGCCCAATAGCTAACCCAAACCCAATTTAATTAATTTAATTAATTTTCTAAATAGTAACACAAATTCTCTACACAGCGAAAACTCTAAGTATTAATACAAAGGTATGTCAATTTTTATTCTATTGTATGTATTCATGAAATTGTGATCGATAAAAATCCTTTTTTTTTTCCTTTTTTTTTTTTTAGGAGAGTATAAACTATAAGAACTCCATTGTTAAGTTAAATAAACTTAACACTTTAAATATTATCGAAATATTAAATTAAATAATAAAAAATAAGGATTATTATTGGGAATACGTTTTAAATCACTATTTTTAAAACGAGTTTTGATTCATCAATTTCTTTATTCATGAATTTAAATGTTTCCTATAAAACTAAAAAATATTGAATGATTGAGTACTTTTACCTAGACGATTAAATAAAAATAGGTTATTATGATTTCGAACAAGCCGCTATGGTGAAATCGGTAGACACGCTGCTCTTAGGAAGCAGTGCTAGAGCATCTCGGTTCGAGTCCGAGTGGCGGCATGGCATCTTATAAAAGAGTAAGTCCTATAATGAATTCAATTCCCGATTTCCATTCCTATAATTTCGAGAATCCCCCCTTTTTTATTTTAAAAATTTTTTTATGATATTTTCAAGTTTAGAGCATATATTAACTCATATATCTTTTTCGGTTGTTTCAATTGTAATTTCAATTCGTTTGATAATCTTATTAATTAATGAAAGCGCAGGACTATATGATTCATCAGAAAAGGGCATAAAAACTACTTTTGTCTGTATAACAGGATTATTAGTTACTCGTTGGATTTATTCGAGACATTTACCCTTAAGTGATTTATACGAATCATTAATTTTTCTTTCATGGAGTTTGTCCATTATTTGTATGGTTCCGTATTTAAAAAAAAATATAAACCATTTAAGCGCAATAACCGCGCCAAGTGTTATTTTTACCCAAGGCTTTGCTACTTCTGGTTTTTTAACTGAAACGCATCAATCCGTAATATTAGTACCCGCTCTACAATCTCATTGGTTAATGATGCACGTAAGTATGATGGTATTGGGCTATGCAGCTCTTTTATGTGGATCATTATTATCAGTAGCTCTTATAGTCATTACATTTCGAAAAGTCATAAGGGCTTTTGAGAAAAAGAATAATGATTCATTTTCATTTGATGAGATCCAATACATGAATGAAAGAAACAACGTTTTATGGAACATTTCTTTGATCTCTTCTAGGAATTATTATAGATCTCAATTGATTCAACAATTGGATCATTGGAGTTATCGTATTATTGGTATAGGGTTTATCTTTTTAACCATAGGTATTCTTTCGGGAGCAGTATGGGCAAATGAGGCATGGGGCTCATATTGGAATTGGGATCCGAAGGAAACTTGGGCATTTATTACTTGGACCGTATTCGCGATTTATTTACATATTCGAACAAATAAAAATTTTGAAGGTGTAAATTCCGCAATTGTAGCCTCGATGGGATTTCTTATAATTTGGATATGCTATTTTGGGGTCAATCTATTAGGAATAGGGCTACATAGTTATGGTTCATTTACACTAACATCTAACTGAAGAAAGAACCTAACGAACACAAGCAAACATGGGACAGCATATATATAAGAAAACATTGTGTAAGCCTTCGAGAACCTTTTGAATCAAAGTAGTGATTCAAAAGGTTCTTACAAAGGCCAACCATATCTGGTTAAAAGTCTAATTCATTTTTTTATTTTTAACTTAAGTTAAAGTGAAACTTAAGAGAAGAAAAAATACTTATTATTTTATTGTTTTTTTAATTGTACAACGAATTTTTTAAAACATCCTATTATTATTATAGTATAGGATTGCTGTTTGATTTTTGATTTTATTCATGAAAATTATCTATAAAAATAGATAGATATAATATCTTCGACCTTGTCAACTGATAGTGATAAAATGAAATCCGGATAAAAACCAATACCTATTACAGGTAAAAGGATAGAGATCGAAACAAATAACTCTCGCGGTCCAGAATCAAAAAAATAAGAGTTTGGAGCATTAAAAAACTTGTATCCATAGAACATTTGGCGTAACATAGATAATGAATAAATAGGAGTTAATATCATTCCAATTGCCATTACAAATGTAATTAGTATTTTTGTTATTAAAAAAAATTTTTGGCTGGTAATTAGTCCCAAAAATACTATTAATTCTGCAACAAAACCACTCATCCCCGGTAATGCAAGGGAAGCCATCGATAAGATACTGAAAGTCGTGAATATTTTTGGAACCGGGATCGCCATTCCGCCCATTTCGTCGAGATAAACAAGACGTATTCTATCAAAACTCGTTCCCGCCAAGAAAAAAAGTGCAGCGCCAATAAAGCCATGAGAGATTATTTGTAAAATGGCTCCATTGAGGCCCATATCACTTATAGAGCCAATTCCTATAATTATGAAACCCATATGAGATATGGAGGAATAGGCTATTCTTTTTTTTAAATTACGTTGACCGGGAGATACTGAAGCTGCATAGATTATTTGAATTGTACCTACTATAATCAACCAGGGAGCAAATAGAGAATGAGCGCGGGGCAATAATTCCATATTGATCCGAACCAATCCATACGCTCCCATTTTTAATAAAATTCCGGCTAGAAGCATACAAGTACTGTAATGTGCCTCTCCATGGGTGTCTGGTAACCATGTATGTAAAGGTATAATCGGTGATTTGACAGCAAAAGCAATAAGAAATCCAATATAGAATATTATTTCCAGTGCTACTGGATAAGATTGATTAGCTGATGTTTCAAAATTTAATGTTGGTTCATTGGAACCATATAAACCGATACCCAGAACTCCGATTAATAAAAAAACGGAACTTCCTGCAGTGTACAAAATAAACTTTGTAGCTGAATACAAACGTTTCTTTCCCCCCCACACGGATAGAAGTAGATAAACGGGAATTAATTCTAACTCCCACATGATGAAAAAAAGTAAAAGGTCTCGAGAAGAAAATGATCCTATTTGACCGCTATACATTGCTAACATCAGGAAATGGAATAATCGGGAATCTCGAGTAACCGGCCGAGCCGCTAAAGTAGCTAAAGTGGTGATAAATCCTGTCAGCAAAATAGGTCCTATAGAAAGTCCATCTATTCCCAATCTCCAGTAAAAATCAAAAAAATTGATCCATTTATAATCCTCCGTCAATTGCATTAATGGATCGTCCAATTGGAAATGATAATAGAATGCATAAGTTATTAGAAGGAGTTCTATTGCGCATATAAATATAGTATAACCCCTAATTATCTTATTTCCTCTATGAGGTAGAAAGAAAATTAAAGAACCCGCGAATATTGGCAAAACTACCACTATTGTTAACCAAGGAAAATAATTCGTAGTAAAAACAAGATACACTTTGACCAGAAAAATCCGTGCTCGAAAAAAAAAATAGAATATATTTTTTCGAGCAGGGGGATTTTTGTCGGTAAAAAAAAAATTAAATGTATTCAGGTGGGATTTGTGAAAGGGATCAATAAGCTAGGCCCATGCTTCGAGTTGTTTCATGCCATAAATAAACTCGAACACTCAAGTAATCCGTTGGACAGGCGGATTCACATCTCTTACAACCAACACAGTCTTCTGTTCTTGGAGCAGAAGCAATTTGCTTAGCTTTACATCCGTCCCAAGGTATCATTTCTAATACATCTGTGGGGCAGGCTCGGACACATTGAGTACACCCTATACATGTATCATAAATCTTTACTGAATGTGACATTGGATATATAAATTTTTGAACATCATAAATTTTCGATCTAGTAAACTTGTAAATGAATTATACATATATTTAGACACCAGATGAATCAATGATTTACCAGAATTAATCTGCTTCCGGATCGGCTCATGCGAGAGGTCCAAGATCCTTTGATTTATTGCATTTTTTGTAAACACGATCAATACGTTATGTACCATCCATGTTAATTCGACTTGATAAATATTATAATTTCTATGATTAATACTGCTTATTAATACAATACTACTTATTCAACAAATTTGATTGATTGATACGAGTTGATTTTCTGTTACGATAAATTGCGGAAATAATAGCTGGTCCAATAGCTGCTTCAGCGGCTGCAATAGCTATAACAAAAATTGAAAAAAGATTTCCTTTCAATTGGCGACTATCAAAAAAATCAGAAAATGTTACAAAATTTATATTAACTGCATTCAGTATAAGTTCAAGACACATAAGGGCTCTAACCATATTTCGACTTGTGATCAATCCATAGATACCGATAGAAAATAAATAGGCACTCACAACAAGTACATGTTCGAGCATCATTGACCAACTCCTTATCAATTTCGATTCATTTCAAGATAAAAAACAATTTAATGGGTTCAATTGACTAGATAGAATATAAAAAGTTTGGTAATAGATTGAATAAAAGAATTTCTATTTATATTTTAGACATAAACAATCTTCAAATAAAATTGAAGTGAGGAGAAATGGATGTGATAACGCAGAACAAAGTTTAATTTGTATTTCGGTTATTAGTTCGAAAGATTTATTACTGGCGAGCCACAGCAATTGCACCTATCAAAGCAGCTAAAAGAATTATCGAAATGAGTTCAAATGGAAGAAAAAAATCTGTTGATAAATGAATTCCAATTTGTTGACTGTTACTTATCAAATCTTGCTCTATAATCTGGTTTGATCTTGTAGTCCAAATAATCCCGTACCATGACGTATCCAGAATAGTAGTCATTAGTGAAACAAAAATACCTGTACAAACCAACAAAGTAACCCCATCTCCAACGGTCCAAAGATTAAAATCTTTGTAATATTCTGAACCATTCATGAACATGACAGCAAATATGATTAAAACATTTATGGCTCCCACGTAAATAAGGAGCTGTGCGGCAGCTACAAAATGAGAGTTTGATAGAATATAGAATAAAGATATACAAACAAGAACCAGTCCCAACGAAAAAGCAGAATAAATTGGGTTGGTAAGTAATACTACTCCTACACCTCCTAATATAAGACTGAATCCCAAAAAGACTAAAAGAAAATCATGTATCGGTCCGGGCAAATCCATTATATGTAAATAGATAAATAAATCGAAATTTTTTTCATGACCTTATTGACCTCACCAGGAAAAAATTTTTTCTGAAAAGTTCTTAATTGAATTAAATCTAAATGCTAAGGAATGTGAATTGATGTAGGTACAGTTCTTGGACTAATATCATTCTTTATCTTAAAGAGTGGTTCGAAACTATATATATTTTTTTAGATTTCGAAATAATTACAGATATATTCATATTCAGTATTCAGAGATTTTCAATCCAAATTGAAGCACAAACCAACCAATCAATAGTTGGAATTTGTAGTTAGTGACTAAACAAAATAAACGAAAGAAACGGCATTTCTTTCGATCAAAACGGAAACTTACTAATTGGAAATTACTCTTTATCTTTATCCTTAATCAAAGGATTTACTTATAGATATTATATATATATTTTTATATATTTTTTTTATTTTTTTTTCG